TAGTAGTGATTAATATTGACATAATAGAAGTAAGTGGGTCGATCAAGTAACCGAACTCTAAAGAAAAATCATTATTGATGATCCAAGACCATACATATTGATAGATAAAACTGCCATTTATTTGTTGAATAGACAGATTGATCGAAAAAATCATGATTATACTTAACAAAAAAACACTTTGAAAAGCCCACATACGGCGAAGACTTTTTGTTGCTGACGGAAAAAGAAGAAGTCCCGCCCCTATTAACATAGGAACTGGAAGTGGAAGGAAAGGTATTATCCACGCATATTGATATGTCTGTTCCATAAAAAGTTTTTTTATTCTTAATTGATTGTTCCAGATCCTACCCCCTTTCAATTTCAAAACAAAAGGGGTCAATAAAAAAATCAAGAGATGTACTAACTTAAAGTTATTTTTCGAATTTTCTATATTATTCTGGGTCTTTCCAAAATACTTTAAATATTAAAATAAAGAAGTTACAATTGGGCAAATGATATGACCTACTTGCTCATAAAAAAGGAATTTAGTTATTAACTAAGATTTTTCTTAAAATAACGAAAATAAAAAAATTTAATTAAAATTAGATGACTTTCTATTCATAAATTAAGGATAAAAAATTACACTAAAAATAGTAATTATGATATGAATTGATATAAGTCATAGGATTAACTAAGGTAAAAATTGTGTACTAATCTCGCTTTTTAGTCAGCTTGTTCCAAATCATTAACTAGTTTCATTATGAAATTGATTGATTATTTTTCGTTTCAATAAAAAACATTTATAGGAAACGCTATAATATCTAAAATTTCTAATATTTTAGATAAAATTTCTTTTTATATCAAAAGGGGGTAAAATCAAATCAAATTAATAAAAAAACTAAGATTTATTTTAACAAACTGTGTATCTTTTAACAGATTAATTACTTTAAATTACTAGTTTGATTCGAATTTTAAAATTCCATTTTAAAATATTCTTTACTCAAGTTTGACCAATAAATAGAAAAAAATTTCATTAGGCAATGGGTTATTAAAGGGTTCTTAAACCCTTCGGTGTATTTTATTCTGTATAAATGAATGAAATGTAGAAAAAATGGACAGAGCTCAAAAAGGGGGGTCTTTTTAGATTATTTGTCTCACCAAATTAAATTTCTATAGTACAACAGCGGATTCTATAGATATCGATGTGAATCATAAAGAACAACAAATAAAGATACGAATCAATAAAACGAGTCTTTCTTACGAATATTCTATTCTATGTATATATATATAAACTTTTTGTTGAAAAAAAATGAAATTATATTTTTATAGTAAGATTTTGTATGATTTTCACATATCTTTTATGTATATATATTTTTTTCTCTAGATAATATTCTATTCTCTAATTATTATATAGAGAATCACTAGATAATGAATAGATTCGTTTTGACCAATAGATGTCTTTCACATCCAACTATAACAACGAGTAACCTCTTAATTTTAAAATGGCAGTTCCAAAAAAACGTACTTCTATATCAAAAAAACGTATTCGTAAAAATATTTGGAAAGGGAGGGGATATTGGGCAGCCTTAAAAGCGTTGTCATTAGGGAAATCTCTTTCTACCGGAAACTCGAAAAGTTTTTTTGTGCGACAAAAAAATAAGTCATAAAATAAAACATTGTAATAATCTTAATCGAAAAATAGGCCCATTTCATTGTTAATAGGAAATTAACAAACCTGTTGTTTGTGACTAATCAAAAAGACAAGATACAAAGCTTGAGCCTTTATTAGTATATTTTATTGTTTTGGGGGTGGGGAGTCTTTTTCCCCATCAACCTATTTGTCACAATTACAATAATCCAATAATCGAAGTTTCTATATATAATTTATATATAGAAATTGAAATGGTAAAAAAAAAGAAATCTTTATAGTTCTATCAATAACTAGAGGGTTGAACCTTCTAGTTTCAAGAGTTCGATTCTATTGAATTATAGAAGAGCATAAACTACACCAAAGCACTAAGGTAAATAAAACCCATACCCCAGAATAATGAGAATAATGAACCTTCGAATTCGTATTTGAACAAAGTTTTATTCATCCATTTTAATCTTTACTAAAAGAAAAGGATTTCATTGAGTTGACTCCTTAAATCTCGACGATTGAGTATGAATAGGCTATTATGAATTCGAACAAGCCGCTATGGTGAAATCGGTAGACACGCTGCTCTTAGGAAGCAGTGCTAGAGCATCTCGGTTCGAGTCCGAGTGGCGGCAGACCTTCTTCGAAAAGAGATACAATAGATTATAAATTCTAGAATGAATTCAATTCCTGATTTATATTTCAGGATTCCTCCTTTTTAAAATTTTGATGATTTTATGATATTTTCAACTTTAGAGCATATATTAACTCATATTTCCTTTTCGATCGTTTCCATTCTAATTACAATTCATTTGATAACTTTATTAAGCGATGAAATCATAAAACTAAATGATTCGTCAGAAAAGGGAATGATAGCTACTTTTT